GCCAACATTATTTGATTCCAAATTCAGAGCAATGCCTATTGTACCCTCTTCAAATTCTACTAATTCCCCTGCCATTACTTCATCAAGACCATGAATACGAGCAATGCCATCGCCTACTTGAAGTACGGTGCCGGTATTCACAATCGTGACTTCTCGATTATATTGTTCAATACGTTCACGGATAATATTACTAATTTCGTCGGCTCGAATGGTTACCATTAGTGTCTCTTAATTCTTTTTCGGAAACAAAGGGAGAAAAAAAAAAAAAAAAAATAATGCCTACAGTAAAAGGGCTAATCAGTTATTTCTTTCATGGCCCCGAACATGCCAATATTAGCACTGATGGTGCGTAAATGTAACTCGCTGTTCGAACAACTATTCAGAGTTCCTAGAGCTCCTTGTAAGGCTTGTTGGAAAACTCGCTGTCGGACCTGATTAATTGCTCTTTGTTGTTCAAAATGAATGGTTTCATTTTTGTAATTTTCTAATCGTTCCAAATTCTCATAAGTGGCATTAATCAAATTCTGTTTTTCTCGTTCTATCTCAGAGTATCCATTCACTCGAAACTCATCTGCTTCCATTTCCACTTTCCGTAAGCGAGCCCGGGCTTTTTCGAGCTGCTCAATAGCTCCTCCGCGTAGTTCTTCTGAATTTCGAATAGTACTCAGAATCCTCTGTTTTCGATTATCTAATAAATCACTTAATGAAAGTAGATTCTTTTCCCATTCATTTCACAACTTCACTTCCATGATCTCTTCCCGAACCAAACATGAATCTTTCGATTCATTTGGCTCTCACGCTCAGTTACTTATGTTATGAGCATTCCCATATCTTTTAATGTAATGAGCCTACCCTCTCTTCTCTGTTCGTATTCCAAGATATGGAAACTGATACAAGACCAGAATATTCAGAGGACTCTTCCGACCAGACAAAAAAAATCTGTAATTGTCAGCAAAGTTGTTTTTTTTTTCTTCAAATCCAAAAAATTCTTCTTATTTTATACATAGGTCGTCGATTCAGCATTGGATAAAAAAAGGGCGAGACACCCATTTTTCCAGTAAATGGTTCAAATCATTTTATCGATATGAGTGTTCTATATCGGATAAATTGCCAACTATTCATTTTGAAACCATCTCCGTACTAACGTAGTGGTAGAAAGAGTACCATGTTGTGCCTGGACTTCAGGCGGTTTAGCTTTAACCATGTTAATGGTCCCACATTATTGGTTGATAGAGAATCAAAGTTGATTTACCAATGAGTCACGAAATGCTATGGTTCTTACATATGATTTCTTAATTTATTCAGAAGTAATTCGTCGAGATCGTGCACCTTTCTTCCCTATTTATAAATAAAAAAAAAAAAAAGAAAGTGCAGCCGGTTGGATCCAGCCTATTCTTGAAATACACAACTCGCACACACTCCCTTTCCAAAAAAGATCAATACACCAAGCACTACACTTAGATTTATTAGATTTGTTGCTAAAATATCGGTATTCAACCCGAAACTCCCGGCGGATGGCCAGTAACCCAAGGAAACGAAAGAATCGGTTACATTTTTCATATGCTCTCCTCTTATAGATAGGACTAACAAAATCGAACAGAGTTCTTTTTGTATCACTTCGTCCCGTTTTTTTATTATTGATTTCTTTTTTTTATTAATTGACTTATTTGAAATATGAATATATTCATTTCATTTGAAATCATTTTCAAATTTCAAAAATGGATTCTTTATTATTATTTTATTTCAATTGAAGTTCCCAATAAGATACTTATTAGGTCCCCGGTTTCATGTCAATTGCGAAATACCTGGAACGCTTCCTAAAAGTCAAAAGGGGTTTCCATTAAATTAAGGACGGGAAGTGAGAAAGCGGGTGGATCTACTAATTCCTCATCCTCAAATCAGACCTTCCCCGGAGTATTGTCTCAACGAAGAAGTGGAGTGAAGTTTTGATATAATTCGAAGAAGCAAGCGGTAAGTCGACAGCAATAAAATAAGAAAAGAAGTACGTATTTTCACGTTTATAGAATAGGATTAAACAAAAGGATTTGCAAATAAAAGCGCTAATGCCACGACCAGTCCGTAAATTGTTAAAGCTTCCATAAAAGCCAGACTAAGCAATAAAGTACCTCGTATTTTACCCTCTGCTTCTGGTTGTCTCGCGATACCTTCTACGGCTTGGCCCGCAGCAGTACCTTGACCAACTCCAGGTCCAATAGAAGCAAGCCCTACGGCCAATCCAGCAGCAATAACGGAAGCGGCAGAAATCAGTGGATTCATGGTAAGTTCCTCGCACCAAAATAAAGAAATGGTTAATGATACAATCAACCAATGAATTATTACTTATTATTCCATCACTAAGATCCACCCGGTCAAAGTAACTAAGAACTCCGAATTGAAGTGATGATATACTGAATCATCAGAACTACTTCGATATCTCGTTTTTAGTTCCTATCCATGGAGTCTTTGGAAATCCATACGGTTCTAGTTCTTCCATTTCTTT